AAACGAAAAGAATTAATTATATATATATATACGAAATACAAAATCCCGTATAAAAAAATGAGTATTTTTACAATAAATAAAAAAGGGAGGTTTTTCAATGCGAGATCTAAAAACATATCTCTCGGTGGCCCCAGTATTAAGTACGCTATGGTTCGGGGCTTTAGCAGGCCTATTGATAGAGATTAATCGTTTTTTCCCGGATGCGTTGACATTCCCCTTTTTTTTATTCTAATTATTGACATCGGGGGGGGGATGAAGAAAATTCGAGATACAATTAAATATCTATGACTAATTGCCCCTCCCCCTTTTTTCTCTTTTTTATTTTTAGAATAAGGGACGAAAGAGAAAGAATAGAAGTGGATTCGGCATCTGCGAGACTGGGGTTCAAACTCGAATTAAATTCATATTAATAAGGGCGTGGTTATAGAGTAGTAAAAAGTGGGTCTAGGGCAAGAATACAAAATCTTTAATTGAAATGCCGTCCTTCAAATAGAAATAGAGTTTCTAGATCATTATCTTACTTATTATTTACTACGGCTTTGCTTTGATTGATTATTAATTTATTGATTTTAGTCTTTTAGAGTTGGATTTCAAGTTAAGTAACTTCTCTTTTTTTCTTCCTTTCGAATCAAATTATAGAAGAGTTGAGTAAATCAAGGAGGTTCATGGCCAAGAGGAAAGATGCGCGAATAACGGTAATTTTGGAATGTACTAGTTGTATGCGAAATAGTGTTAAGAAGGTACCAACAGGCGTTTCCAGATATATTACTCAAAAGAATCGGCACAATACGCCGAATCGATTAGAATTGAGAAAATTCTGTCCCTATTGTTATAAACATATGATTCATGGGGAAATAAAAAAATAGCTCGAACGGCGTATCTCTTATCCCTGAAAAGGGAAAGATGGCATTATATAGAACATATTTAAATTAAAATATAAAAGAATCCTATTGGGGGTTAAGATGACAATTAAGAAATAGGATTTTCGGGATAAGAAATAAACTAAACAAACAAACCATGGATAAATCCAAGCGACCTTTTCTTAAATCCAAGCAATCTTTTCGTAGGCGGTTGCCCCCGATTCAATCGGGGGATCGAATTGATTATAGAAACATGAGTTTAATTAGTCGATTTATTAGTGAACAAGGAAAAATATTATCTAGACGGGTGAATAGATTGACCTTGAAACAACAACGATTAATTACTATTGCTATAAAACAAGCTCGTATTTTATCTTTGTTACCTTTTCTCAATAATGAGAAACAATTTGAAAGAACCGAGCCGACCGCTAGAGCTGCAGGCCTTAGAACCAGAAATAAATAAGCTTATTATTTGTTCACTTGAATCAGAATCCCAACCCGAACTCAAACGCAAATTGGTGTTTTGTTCGACAAATCCGAGAATCCAGATTTGATTATCGAGTCGTAACAAAAAAACGAATCGAAAAAAGATTTTTTATTGAACGTGTTCATTCATTTTGACTATTTTAACATATTTTTTCATAGTAATTTGACCCCACCTTCCCGGAGTTCATTCTCCGGGGAACTCCATTTAAATTATTCCAGTGTATTCTTTACAATCTGCTTCTTTTCTGATTTCTTTGGAAATCATATAAAGACAATTCCGATTTGATATAGCTATTTGAGCTAGTATTTTACGATTAATAACCAACCGTCTATTGTATAGATCATGTATTAATTTACTATAACTATAAGATACCCCCCCTTCTCGAATTACTGCGTTTATGCGAGCGATCCACAAACGACGAAAATTTCTCTTTTGATTGTCCCTATCGCGATGAGCCGAAACCAAAGCTCTTATTTTCTGTTGAGTAATAGTTCGAGTAAGTCTTGAATGGGCCCCCCAAAAACTTGATGCAAATAAACGAATTTTTGTTCTACGTCTCCGAGCTATATATCCGCGTTTAATTCTGGTCATTGAATAAATAAAACTTTGACGAATAACTAATCGATTTCTTTTCTTTCAGTTATCCGTTCTGGTCTATTAATAACCAAACGGATTTTTCCAATGTATAAAATAAAAATTCCAATGGCTTCGGCTACTCTAACCTTCCCGACCACGATTTTTCTTTTTTAGGTATTTGACTGTGAAATACAAAAGAAATAATAAATTTTTTTTGCTAGGTGTAAAAAATAAAGTCAATAAAAAAATTAAAATTAAATGGATAAAGAAATCGTGGGTTACATCGTTTCTATGGTTACTTCTTAAACGGTGAGGTCTTCTCTATACACCGGAGCCTTTAAAAACAAAACTTCATTTAATCAATGTTTTTGGTAACTTGTATAGTTCACACCACGCTATTTGGCTCTACCCATAAATTATCCAGTAACAGGCCTTTCACAACGAGACCCACCTATACAGTAACGGTATTTAATTCTGAAAGTTAGCTGGATAGCTGACCCTCGTAGTCCGTTCTTAACCGGGCGAGAACTTCATTTTTATGTTTTTTTGAATTTCAATAAGATTTCCTCCGCTTAATGGATAACCACTTGTTACCAATGGAGAGTTGGTTATCATCTTAAATTCAAGTGGTTGGATTTGCAACAACGGAAACCATAAACTTTACCCACAATTAGGGGGATCAATTTGCTTATTTTTAGATAGTGAATGGAGTTCCTTCTTCCATTCTATCCTATTCGCTGGTATTAATCATTTATGCTGGAATCAGTTCATGATCTAAACGAGTCGCACATACACCCTAGTACATGTTCCTCGGCGCTGAGGGCATCCCCCAAGAGCGGGGGATTTCGTGACATTTTGAATTGGCTGTCTTGTATTTCTAATAAGTTGTTTAATAGTTGGCATGTTGAATCATATACCTATAGGGCTGGTTTAGATTGATCCTAACCGGGATGATTATGAATTTTTCCTATTTAATAGATATAGTAAACTCGGATTTAAAATCTTAAATCATGGATTTGCACAAAAGACATTTTTTTCACCCAACTGCTACAAGATCAACAATTCCATAAGCTTGGGCTTCTGTTGCTGACATAAAAACGTCCCTTTCCATGTCTTCCGATACAACCCATAACGGTTTACCCGTCCTTTGTACATAAACCCTTGTGAGGGTTTCTCGTAGTTTCAACAGTTCTTCCGCTTCCAGGATAAATTCGCCCGTTTGCGCCTCATAAAAAGAACTAGCGGGTTGATGGATCATTACCCTGATGATATAAGGGTTCTCTATCTGGTGTGATGAAACGAAAAGAAAGATAACGAATAATAGGAAAAAAGATAGAATTGAACAACCGTACGGGCATCATCTTTTGTACATTGCATACGGCTCTACAATCAAATTGACCCTTAACTTTACTTTTTATTTTTCTATTCAAGAAAGATAAAAATAGAATCTATCAACCCCAGATGGGTAAATGGTCAAATTGCCACCCTTTCTTTCGGAGGAGTTAAAAAAAAATACTATGGTGGTTCCGTTGCTTTATATTTTAATACGTATTCTTTTTTTGTCTTTGATTCAGCAATCCCAAAGTTTCTTTTTGATCCAACCAAAAAAGGGAAAATCTTATTTTTTTCGCACTCTTTTTTTATACCATAAATATTGTTAAGAGCCCGCGAGTATGAAAATAAAAAAGTTTGTGACGCTGAATTGGACTTCCGATAGATAAGAGAAAATCGGAAATACCTAGTATCTCATACTACTCTCTCGATACATAATTGAATGAAAAAAAAGAATATATAATTTTTTTCATATCGAATTCGAAGTGCCATGCTATTATTACTTAATATTCATATGGCGAAGGCATAGTTTTCTTTTTTCTTTCAAATAAAAAACAAATAAAAAAACCTCATTGGCGCCAAGCGTGAGGGAATGCTAGACGTTTGGTAATTTCTCCTCCAACTAGGATAAAGGATCCCATTGACGCGGCTAATCCCATGCATATTGTATGGACCTCTGGTCCCACAAATTGCATAGTATCATAAATAGCTACTCCAGGTATTACCCACCCGCCCGGAGAGTTTATAAACAAAAACAAATCTTTGGTACCATCCTCGATACTGAGATATACCATAAGACCAATAAGTTGATTCGAGATCTCACTATCAACTTCTTGGCCTAAAAAAAGCAATCTTTCTCGATAAAGTCGGTTGAGTAGGGTAAAATTGTATCCCTTAGGAACCGTACATGCACCTTTTAATGCATACGGTTCAAAAAAAATTGCGAAAAAAGAATCAATCAATGGCTAGATTTGAGCCCCCTTTCTTTTTTCTATCTATAACAGGTTTTTCTAACTTAGAACGAAAGAGCTTTTTTTTTTTTCGATTTTTCAATAAAGACCAATTTTGCCTTCTTTTCTTTCTTTTTTTATAATAGAAAAAGTCAATAAACTTATCGAATTAACTTTTCATTGATATATTGTTTCATCGAGATTCAACCCAAACCGCGATGGTATTTTCTTGTTCCTGAATGGGTCTCTTTAATCTTTTTAGGTTTATGCTCTACTCCGGGTAAAGATCCGCCCGATTTTTATTTGCACATATAGGACAAATCTTCCCATCACCATTTCTTTTTTTATGACTTTACAAATAACAAACAAGAATCTTTTATGATACGCGTAGTAATCATAGATCTATTTATTACCAATTGGGTTTTTTCTAAACGGAGCCTGGATACTTCATTTTTTTAGTCCAACCAAAGCCAACCATAAATTATTATAATTGATAGATAATAGTACTATGAATTCCCCAAAACAATGCATCTAATTGCACTTCACGCTCCAATTTTTTTATGATTCAATTTCTGTTTCTTGGGCGAAACAGAGGATATCTCGGTCGGGGGAGAGAACGGGGAAATCCCATATGACCCAATATATCTGACAAGCCGCACTATACGTCAACCCAAGATGCATCTTCCTCTCCCGGACTTCGGAAAGGTACTTTTGGAACACCAATAGGCATGAAAATAAAGAAAAAAGAACTAAATACTATATTTCACTTTGGTGTGGAAACGTAACAGTATGGTTTTACTGTCTTTATAATATTGGCTCCATCATATTTATTTTATCCATAGATTAGAAAAATTCAGAAAGAAAAAATAAATAAAGGAAACTTTTTACGAATAGGTCTTTCTAATAATAAATAAGGAGGGGCACGTTTACTCATAGAAAATGGTATCGATCCCCCATTGCGTATTGGTACTTATCGAGTATAGAATAAATCTGCTTCTCTTTGTTCCTACGAACAGAATAGAAAAAATATTCATCTAACCCTTGATTATGAAATAATCTTCCGAACAAAGGGTGTCCATAAGATATTCATACTAACCCTTGATTATGAAATAATCTTCCGAACAAAGGGTGTCCATAAGATAGTCATAGTATACTTTTACAACGCAATAAAGTTACGTAGTGTTTATTTTTTCTTTGATATAAGGGGTATTTTCCATGGGTTTGCCTTGGTATCGTGTTCATACCGTTGTATTGAATGATCCCGGCCGGTTGCTTTCCGTTCATATAATGCATACAGCTCTGGTTGCTGGTTGGGCGGGCTCGATGGCTCTGTATGAATTAGCTGTTTTTGATCCTTCTGACCCTGTTCTTGATCCGATGTGGAGGCAGGGTATGTTCGTTATACCCTTCATGACTCGTTTAGGAATAACCAATTCATGGGGAGGTTGGAGTATTACAGGAGGGACTGTAACGAATCCGGGGGTTTGGAGTTACGAAGGTGTAGCCGGGGCACATATTGTGTTTTCCGGCTTATGCTTTTTGGCAGCTATCTGGCATTGGGTTTATTGGGATCTAGAAATATTTTGTGATGAACGTACAGGAAAACCTTCTTTGGATTTGCCCAAGATCTTTGGAATTCATTTATTTCTCTCCGGGGTGGCTTGCTTTGGTTTTGGTGCATTTCATGTAACGGGCTTGTACGGTCCTGGAATATGGGTGTCTGATCCTTATGGACTGACGGGAAAAGTACAACCTGTAAATCCGTCGTGGGGCGTGGAAGGTTTTGATCCTTTTGTTCCGGGAGGAATAGCCTCTCATCACATTGCAGCAGGTACATTGGGCATATTAGCAGGCTTATTCCATCTTAGCGTCCGCCCGCCACAACGCCTATACAAAGGGTTGCGTATGGGAAATATTGAAACCGTACTCTCTAGTAGTATCGCAGCTGTCTTTTTTGCGGCTTTTGTTGTTGCTGGAACTATGTGGTATGGTTCAGCAACGACCCCTATCGAATTATTTGGTCCCACTCGTTATCAATGGGATCAGGGTTACTTCCAGCAAGAGATATATCGAAGAGTTAGCGCCGGGCTAGCAGAAAATAAAAGTTTCTCAGAAGTCTGGTCGAAAATTCCCGAAAAATTAGCTTTTTATGATTATATTGGTAATAATCCAGCAAAAGGGGGGTTATTCAGGGCAGGCTCAATGGATAACGGAGATGGAATAGCGGTTGGGTGGTTAGGACACCCCATCTTTAGGGATAAAGAAGGGCGTGAGCTTTTTGTACGCCGTATGCCTACGTTTTTTGAAACATTCCCAGTCGTTTTGGTCGACGGCGATGGAATTGTTAGAGCTGATGTTCCTTTTCGAAGGGCAGAATCGAAGTATAGTGTTGAACAAGTAGGTGTAACCGTTGAGTTCTACGGTGGCGAACTCAATGGAGTCAGTTATGGTGAGCCCGCTACTGTGAAAAAATATGCTAGACGCGCTCAATTAGGTGAAATTTTTGAATTAGATCGCGCAACTTTGAAATCGGATGGTGTTTTTCGTAGCAGTCCAAGGGGTTGGTTTACTTTTGGGCATGCTTCGTTTGCTTTGCTCTTCTTCTTCGGACACATTTGGCATGGTGCTAGAACCTTGTTCAGAGATGTTTTTGCCGGTATTGACCCAGATTTGGATGCTCAAGTAGAGTTTGGAGCATTCCAAAAACTTGGGGATCCAACTACAAGAAAACAGGCAGTCTGATACAAGACCGCCGCTTTGGCATTTTTCGTCTCTATTTTCTTTTTGAAGGGAATTTTACATAGAATTAGAGTACTTTGAATCGTTGTTTTTTGACTCTTGCTCGTTCGAGATGATTTCCAAAATGAAAAAAACAAACAGGTTAGGGAAGTTATAATTGTAAACCGCAATCGGATTTATGGAAGCATTGGTTTATACATTTCTTTTAGTTTCGACTCTAGGGATAATTTTTTTCGCTATCTTTTTTCGAGAACCACCTAAAATTCAAACTAAGAAATGATTTTTCATGATCTCAATTGAAGTAACGAGCCTCCCCTATTGTGGGAAGGCTCGTTACTTGAACTAGTCCCCGTGTTCCTCGAACGGATCTCTTAGTTGTTCAGAAGGTTGCCCAAAAGCGCTATATAAGGCGTACCCGGTAAAACTTACAAGTAAACCAGATATAAAGATGGCGACTAGGGTTGCTGTTTCCATTATGATTATATAATTTCAAGATCCCAATGGATCTATCATAAGATCGTTTATTTACAACGGAAGGGTATACAAAGTCAACAGA